CATATATGTAATGTAATGTATTTCATACGTATGAACGGAAACGAGACGGAGGAATGAAGAGCATTTTCGACGCAAGTTCGAATTTGCGACAAGTACAAATGGAAATGAATTGATAAAACATTCCTGGAAAAAAAAATTCTATCACTTCCACTTATGGAGTCTTGTATAGAATATCAAAATTGATCCAATTTCTACCTATTATTATGATATTACGATCAGATTGGGTACCAAAAAAATAAATGGATTCAGGATTAAATCTGCTCTTTATGAATGAGATAAAGACAGAATAATCAGGAGCAGTATAGAATTTCCTTTTTTTAGCACACTTTAATGTTCAAAAAAGAATTCGTGGATTCTTTTTGATAGTAGAATTTATAGATAGAATACGATTGAATTGCGTAATAGTAATAGGAGTAGTATTTATTAAGTACATGCCGATATACCTATCCGCATATCGCATCTTTTATCGTAATTTTACTTGTGGCAACAGAAGTCAGGTCGCACTATATCATAATTCCTATTTTCTATTCAAAATATTCAATGAAAAATTTAAGCACGATAATTCTCTATAGGGATATGTACATAAGAGAAAGACCCAATTCGGTATCTGTGTAACAATTTCTGTTCTGGGGTTTACATATACACATATATTTTGTTATAATTGAAATTGAAAAGGATTGATTATTGAAAATAATTGATACTGATTAGTCGTAAATCAATTTGATTTTGTTATACCATTAAAGAAACACAATTTGAGATACAAATTTAAGAACCGTTCACTAATTCTAAAGTAAAAATAGTTAATGGTTCCAATTTGCCCTGAATTTTTCGGTCTGTGACCGGAAATCTATTTTTTCTCTTTTCAATAGAAGGAGAAGGGAAGTTTTTAAGCAGTGTGTCTTTTGAGATACAATCAATCGAAGAGAATAATCTAAATTGGATCCAATAAAAAATAGGGATTAATTTTTGAAAAGGGATAAGTACAATGGGATTCAAGATAAAAAAAATTAGTAATAGAATATGGATGGATAAAAATATTGTCCATTTTGGATCAGATTTGGCGGCATGGCCAAGTGGTAAGGCGGGGGACTGCAAATCCTTTATCCCCAGTTCAAATCCGGGTGTCGCCTGATCAACAAAAGACTTGAAATTTCTTATTCTGCTGATCTAACTCGACAAATTCTTGCCCCGCAAGAAGCAGAGGCAAACGACTAGGCCTGTCGTGTCGATACTTGATTTTTAGAATCCATAATTCTATAAAAAAAACTGTCAATTTTTTTTTCTCAAAATCCGGGTTCTGGGTACCGGTCCAAACCGGTACCAATAGGTATGAAGTAACCCTTACTTATTAATGATTGATTCGGACATTTATTTGATTTATGATATCAATTGAATCAAATAAATCAAATAAATAGTGAGAGTCAATTCTGGGATTCAGAACTACGAAAGTAAGAGGTCGGAAATCTTAGTATCCAAAGGTTCCTAAAGGACACTCCATTTTTGCTCCTAGGATTGAAGAAGAGATTATACGAAAGACTATCAAGACTTCCTAATTATCTTACACTACCTATACTAAATACTAAAATAGTGTCTACTGACTCTGTCTGGAATTAGATTGAATAGAATAGGCTGATGGATGGGAAATCAATTTAGAAGTTGTGGAAAGGACTGAAGATACTTTGTATCCAGACTCACGAGAGGCTTTGAGTACTCAAACATTCAATCAACATGGTTGGGCGGCTCTTATTTATAGAGTAAAAAGAAAAGTTGAAAAAAAAAAATTCTTTGCCCGTGTAGGGGATTACAAAAAAAAGAATGTATGTAATAATGGTGGTGGTGTCTTACCATTCCATTCTTTCACAGAAAGAAAGACGTAAGCCTTAGATCAAATAAAATAGAGGTATCTGATAGATGGTTATCTATCTTGATGGTATATTTTGACGTCTTTTGCTTATGAAAGAAAGGTAACAAACAATAGGTCTTACTATTTCTACATGCTCCATTAGGAGCATTCCTTTGCTATTTCCAAATAAAAGGTGTGTGTATCGTATTTGTGCTTAATGCTTCCCGATTCTACCAGAAATTTTCTAATATAGGAACTTGTTACGAGTGGATTCATTGGATTAGTTCATCAATAGCCTTAAGTCAGAATACTATTTTCTTTTGACTCTGCACCATTGATTCCACTATGATTATTGATCAATAATCAATAATGAAATAATTCCTTCATAGAGATAGGAGACATAATTCACATGGATATAGTAAGTCTCACTTGGGCTGCTTTAATGGTAGTCTTTACATTTTCCCTCTCACTCGTAGTATGGGGAAGAAGTGGACTCTAGGGGTACTACTAATTGAATAATCGATTGAGTGATCGAATTGTATCAATCGTTTAATTGATCGTTTTGCGAAACTAAAAAAAAAAGATTCCTTGGTTTCGTTTTCTTTTATTTTTCTTTTATTTTTATTTTGATTTTTATATAGTTAATATATGCCCATACCCATACTATTTTTCCTCCATTAATTCGATCTCGGGACTTATATATATATATATTTAGTTTATTATATATAAATAAACTAAATATATATATAAATCTAATTATTAATATAAATCTATATATTAAGTTATAAGTTATAAGAAGCCTAGGAATTAGAAGAGTTGGCCTTGGATTATTTTGGATTGATCGAAACCCATACAAGTAGATGTAGCGAAAAAAAAAAAAGAAATAGAATTAGACTGCTATTTCGATGTATATGTATTAGATGTACATCTAATACATGTACATATTGTAAATTGATCTATATCTATATAAAACCATATCTGTATACAACTTTATATGATAAAATTTATATGATCATACTATTTATATGATAATAAATTTATATGATAAAAATATACAATACTATCTAGTGTGGTAGAAAGAACTATATTATATATAGTTCTTTCTACCACACTATCTCAGATACTTATGATTCCAGCCAAATCGTTTCATTTAAAACTTGGAGTTTTAATCCCTTTCTTTTATTTCTTCAATCATTGATAAGAACTAATAATCCAACCAAGTTTCAGTTAAATTAATCATTTTGACTGACTGTTTTTACGTAGATGATAAGTAAAAAAGCAGTAGGAACTAGAATGAACAGTGCAGTAGCAATAAATGCGAGAATATTGACTTCCATAATCTCATTGTTTTTTTTTACTTCGCAATAACTCGGGATCTAATCCCATAGAGATAAGAAATTTGACTCCTGTCAATTCAATGGGATGAATTGAATTCTGATGATACTGAATCGGATCAATATTATGAATAACAATATCTGATCTATCAAATCGATTCATCGTCGAGAATTGAATAGTATAACATAAGAAAATCTTTTATTTTATCCATACTAAATCCGAAATGGGATTCTTTTTTATTGGATCAGGAATTCCATTGAATTTTTCATCCTTTTTTCCACTTTTTTTCTTTTCCATAACCTACTGTCTTTGTCTTCCTTATACAACTCTCTTTCCTTATACTTATACATACAATTATGAGATATTATATGACCGGTATTCTATGGGTCACACAACACAGATCCAAACAGTAGAAGTGAGATGGAAAAAAAGACGGGTGTTAAGTAGAAAAGATCTAATATTCCAACAAATTTACTAAAAAGGGGCGTTGCTTGGTCTTTTATTTTATTAGTATAGTATCTCTTCTTCTTTCTTGGATTGAGACTAGAACGCATACATCAAAAATTCAGTGTGCAATTTGCATGAGAATAGATAGATTGTTTCCAATTAGTCATTGAGGATACACAAACAAAGTCGAGGTAATTATGTTAAGTTCATTGTGTATCGTACAATAAACGAATACAATTTGTGTATGTACTCCCGGTAAAAATAGGGGAACTCTATTCCATTTCATTGTTCAAGAACAATTGAAAAAGAAAGTCAGACGAGTATGGTATCTATTAAAATACTGAATATAGTAATGCCACCGATTGTACCAACTTACATATGTCTCCCCTTATCAATCGGTATTAGTGAAAGAAATGGAAATTCCCGTACTTGTCTGATGATAAATGCGAAACGAAAAACAAAAGAAATAAGGATCCCCGCTGGGGATTAGATCTTGCTACCTGTCCCCCCTTTCACAGAAAATGGGGAGATGAATTGATAAATTCATCGGATCCTAGTTCGGGACTGACGGGGCTCGAACCCGCAGCTTCCGCCTTGACAGGGCGGTGCTCTGACCGATTGAACTACAATCCCAGCAAGGTGTATGGCATACATATTCTTACTAGTTTGATAAGAACATTCTATTCGTTGTGTTGTAACAGAAACACGAATGATATACTGAATATCCACATGGATATGGAATATAGTGAGAGCGACACGGATTACTAGTAATGAGTGGTTATTTTATTGCCAAAAAAATAGATAATCAATTTCTCAATGAGAAAAAGAACTATTTTTATTTTAATGATACTTAATTAAGATTAAGTATCATTAATCTAGATCGTTAGAAAAATCAGAACGAATGAGAAAAACATGGATAGAGAAAAAATTGACTCTTTCTCTTCATTTCTACGGATCGGGCATTTCTGTTTCTGGAGGACAAATTGGTTATTTCATATTCATGGAGCAACGAATTATTGGGCCGAGCTGGATTTGAACCAGCGTAGACATATCGTCAACGAATTTACAGTCCGTCCCCATTAACCGCTCGGGCATCGACCCAGGAAGAATTAATTCTAGATTTATTGATAATCTACGATCAACTTCCTCCCTACCCCCAGGGGAAGTCGAATCCCCGCTGCCTCCTTGAAAGAGAGATGTCCTGAACCACTAGACGATAGGGGCATATCCACCCGACCGTCATCATACTATGATAATCATCATCATAGTATTATCATACTATGAACAGTTTTTTTGGAATTGTCAATAGAATCTAATGGTATGACTAGATCCGAAGAGTCTTTCCTACTTTTTTATGTTATGATTCCATAGAATT